TTCCAACGGTAGTAATTAATATTAACATAATAGAAGTAAGCGAGTCGATTAAGTAACCGAATTCTAAAGAAAAATCATTATTAATGGTCCAAGACCATACATATTGATAAATAGAACTTCTATTTATTTGCTGAATAGATAGATAGAATGAAAGAATAAGAACTATGCTTAACAGCAAAATACTAGGAAAAGCCCACACGCGACGAAGATTTTTTGTTGCCGTTGGAAAAAGTAGAAGTCCCACTCCTATTAACATAGGAACTGGTAGTGGAATGAACGGTATAATCCATGAATATTGATATGTATATTCCATAATAAAAAACTTTTTTTTTCTTGTTTTATTCTTAATTTAAATTAATTATTTCTGATTCACCGGCTCTTATCAAACTTTTCTTTTTATTTTTAGGTTCAATAAAAAATCAAGAGATGGAAAACTAAAATACAATTTTCTATTCTTAACTTAATTATTTTCAATCTTTTTTTTTAATACTTCAAATATTCAAATCAAGAAGTTACAATTGGTCAAATGATATGAATATAACCAAAAACAAGTTATGATTCCCATTTTTTTTTGAATATATTAAACTATATTAAGTAAGATTTTTAGGAAGATACAAAAAATTTCAATTAATATTACGTATTACGATAATTTATATTTATAGATTTATACAGCAAAGAAAAAGAATTAGACCAAAATAGACTACTTAATACATTACTTGATTTTGATATGACTAATATAATAGTAATATATAGGATGGCCCATAACTTGACTTTAAAAAACCTTTTTTTCGTTCCTTTATTGAAAAATTCATTGGGGAATTCGGCGATTGTCTTTTATTGGGCTGGAAGACATCTTTCGTTGTTGGAAGGAATATGCTATTTGATGTTTTTCTTTTCATAACATAAAAAAGAGATAGACTTAAAAGAAAAAGTAGAATTACAATTACTAAAATAACTTTTCTAAACTCACGTATCCTTTTTGATTAACTACTAGTTTACTTCAAATTATGTGTACTCACTCTTTTGAGCTTGATCAATTTACTAGCAAAAAAAATCAAAGTAATTTTTTTTTTATTAGGGGAGGGGGTAAGGATTGGGTTTTGAGAAAGCTTTCAATTTGCTTTATTACCGGTATTCATAAAATATAGCAGAACAAAAATGAACATGGATATCAAAAAAAACATAAATTCTAAAGTTTTGTTTTTCCATTTTTTTTTGTATTCTATACAACATCCGAAAAAAAAAGAAAAATTGGAATTGTTTGAACAATAGATGTCTTTCACATCCAACTATAGAAATGAATAACTTTTAAAATTTTTCATGGCAGTTCCAAAAAAACGCACTTCTATATCAAAAAAACGTATTCGTAAAAATATTTGGAAAAAAAAAGCATATTGGGCAGCGTTGAAAGCTTTTTCATTAGCAAAGTCTCTCTCAACCGGGAATTCAAAAAGTTTTTTTGTACGACAAATAAAATAAATAATCAAACGCTAGATTAAATAATCTAAATCTGAAAATGGTACTCCCTTTTTTAATATATTTTTTTTATCATTTCCGAATGGGGATTCTCTTTTTCCCCATCGGTTTACTTGTCACAATAATAAATAAGTTTTCCTTTTTTTACATAAAAGAAGATATAAGATCTTTAGTAAAAAAAACTGTTTTCTAACTTTTAGAATCATTATTTTTCTGACTCAGTATAGAATATATTGCCAACTGCTTTGAGAAAAGCCTCTTTTTTATTCAGTTAGATAGGTATTATTATAGACAGACAGACGGATAATGTGTCAATTTTGAGTGGTCAAAAATGAATGTATCCTAGGCTTGTAAAGGAAGATTAATCAATCTTTCTAATTAATTCTAATTTTTACAAAGAATTTTTTGTTCATTGACGAAATGCACTTGTTAGTTTAGATTCATAAAATAAATGAATTTTGCAAAACACAAATATTCAAAAAAAGGAAAGACCTTTTGAAAAAAAAATGGTTGGGTTGAAGTCATAATTATTTAGTTACAGGATTTACATTTATAAACTACGAAAATGCCCTCTGTTAAATAAAACATTTTAATGCTATTAGTAAGAAAAAGGATAATAAAGATTTTTATTGGAACCTTTCAATGCCTATTTATATTGAATCGTGAAAGGAAACGCTTTTTTCTCATTAATTTGAATGCAAAAAAAATATGGAATTGACTCTCGACGATTAAATAAAAATAGATTATTATTATTTCAAAGACCCTACGCCGCTATGGTGAAATCGGTAGACACGCTGCTCTTAGGAAGCAGTGCTAGAGCATCTCGGTTCGAGTCCGAGTGGCGGCATGGCATATAAAAAAAGAGATATAATAAGTGCTATAATGAATTCAATTCCTAATCCGAATTTCAATTCCGTAGAATTTTGTACCCCCCCCCCGTTTTTTAAAAAAATTATGATATTTTCTACTTTAGAACATATATTAACTCATATATCCTTTTCGATCGTTTCAATTCTAATTACAA